ATAATCAAATGATTCCGTTGATGCATTCGAGTAATTAAACGTTTCACAATTTGTGAACTGGATTTATTGTCATGACCTAAATTTTCCATGGGTTCATAAAGAACCGACCCATTTAAAGCATGATCATGAGCAAGTGCGTAGATATATTCTTGAAATAGAAACGGATATAGGAAGTATTGTTGCCGAAATCCATCTATTTCGAAATATCCTTGTAATTCCTCCATTTGAAATTACACTTAAACCAAATGGGGTATTTCTTGAGCTATCAAATAATACATAGTGCGATACGGTCAGAACAAGGTATGGTATATAGTTAAGAAAAAAAATAGATACCCTGGACACAAGAAAGACAATCAACGGATCCTATCTTTTTCCATCCAATTTGTTTGTGTTCGTTATAGTTACAAGAGATGGTTCGAAATCCTTTATTTTTGCAACCCGATCACTCTTTTGACTTTGGAATAATTCATTTTATCAGTATACCGTTTCTTCTACACATTCGTCTCCACTACATAATAGAGAATAGTTAGGATTCATGAAAAAAAAAAAAGAATCGATGATCCACTCACAAGAGAACCCTTTCCCACATTGGGCACTAATATATTTTTAACGTCTAATTAGATCGGGTAATCATTCGAATTAAGAACAAACAGAAGCTCGTTGCTTTTTATTTCCCTATAATTGGAGCCATAAGGCTCTATCCATTTATTCACTCGACCCAACTGTGAATTGATTTGACTCCGTTCCAAGAATCAAAACGAGATTTTGTACCGATCCGGTAAGGATGAAGTATTCTAAGAGTTCTCCATTGATACGACATGCTGTTTTTTCCATTCATTCCCTTTCAGGATCAGTCGTGGTCTTACAAACTCTACCAATAGTATGGACGAATCCGTTGCTTCATCCAAATGTGTAAAAGAGCATAGCCGCACTTAAAAGCCGAGTACTCTACCGTTGAGTTAGCAACCCGTATAAATATAATACGGTGTGTAGATACAATCGGAATAATAAGAAAATAAATAGAAATATATATATCATAAAGAGATTGGATTGCCCGATCCCGTCAAAACATTAAACTAGCAACAAATCCAAAAGAAAGATTTGATGATCAATTGTGAACATAAAAATGAACGGAGGATCGAATTAAAATGCAACAGATTCTGGGATAAATAGAGAGAAAATCTAAAAAGATGTAAAAATGGATAGACTGCCCATACCCTATTTTTTTTTTTTAATTATATTAACTAAGATACTTCTTGTGTCACAGCGAATCTGACGAACCCATCATTTGAGTGAAATAAAGAAACAAACTTATGGGATGTAGATAAATAGATCTATTTATCCACGATCGAATTATATTTGTTCGATACACCATTGTCAATATGAATTGAATATTGAGAAAACAAATTCAATTCAATAACAATAAAGAAAATAAGGACTTGTGTTGGAGTGGCACTACATATACATAGATAAGAAATTAAAGTGGAATAAATAAGGAAAAAGTAGGAAAAAACCTCGGGTTTCTTCAATAGAGGTACAATAAGCAAGATTGACCCTTTGTTTGTTGGTGGAGTCCCAACGAAAACCATCCGATTGGTGGTAATCCCATCATTACCCAGTTATTTCATCTACTCACTCCATTTTTTTTTTTCTATCTGTCTCATATCAATAGAAGATATTTTTTATTGTTCTATGATATGGGATCATGTGGGAGCAACACAACAATGAATAGAGCAAAAAAAGGAATGGCGGAGAAGCAATTAGACAAAGCTAGATACTGGGTACCCCCCCTTTTTTTTTTTATTTCATTTGATTAATTCGAAGTTCCTTAAACACCTCCGCCTTCTTTGAAATATCATGAACGGTTCCTGTAGGTTGAGCGCCCTTTTCAAGGAAATATAGAATGGCAGGAACATTTGAATAAGTTTGGTTCTTTATCGGATCGTAAAAACCCACTTTACGAAGATCTCTTCCCTCTCTTCGGGATCGAATATCAATTGCAACGATTCGATAGATGACTCATTGGGATAGACATAAATGAACAACCCCCCCTAGAAACGTATAAGAGGTTTTCTCCTCGTACGGCTCGAAAAAGAATGATTCGAATTTATGTATTATAGTGGCAAATGGATCCACAAAATCATCAATTAGACTACGATTTGAGTCGTTTTTTTTTGTTCTTCCTTCCTGAAAAAAAAAAATCTCATTCGTATTCATAACTCAAGTTGGGTAATTCTCAAAGAGCTCGAAGGGAAATCCTTAGACATTTATTGAGCCGTCTCTAACCTCTTTTGTTTGTCTCGCCTAGAATCTATTTTTTTCTTCCCCGTTCTAGTTGTTGAGACAATTGAAAATGGTCTTTCCTTGTTCCGGCATCCCTTATTTTATCTTTGCTTTGAATCATTGGGTTTAGACACTACTTCGGTGATCCTTAATTGTTTTTGTTTCAAAATGGCAGCAACATGCCTTTTTTTATTTCGTTCTATAGAAATGATGGATTCCCCTGTGATACACTTTTGATCGAAATAGTTTTACCAATTCCAACAAATTCGTTTTACTTTTTTTTTTTACTTGTTCGAACTTGATCCTTTCTATTTCTATACCGAAGATATACTTACGAAGTTGTTCCAACTTATTGATTGGCATTAACCCTAGATCCTTCCCTCTGCTAAATGAATCAATTCTTTATGCTCGAGCTCCATCATGTACTATTGATTTTATTATAATCCCCAAATTGGGGTCCTAGTGGAATAGAACAAAAACTATGTCGAGCCAAGAGCATCTTCATTGATATATAAAATGGTGGGTGCAAGAATCCACAGCCGATAATGTCCTTCAAGTCGCACGTTGCTTTCTACCACATCGTTTCAAACGAAGTTTTACCATAACATTCCTCTAATTTGGGACCGGTATGGAATTGATTCAATATGGAATCATGAATAGTCATTGGCTCAATCGGTATATGTATATTAAGTAGTCCATACTTTATTTTCATATACGGATGGATAGTTATCTGGGGGAGTCTCAGCAAGAATCTAATTTAACCTCATATTTTATTAGATGAATGAAACACATTAAAAAAAAAAATAAAAGAAATTAGGTCCAAAGAAAATGATCTGTTCCATATTGAATTTTCTTGTTTGTTAATAAGATCCGAATGACAAGGGTCTTGAAATGGATACCGCGGATTAACTCATATCTACACGAATTCTATGGGGATCATGAATCATACCCAAAGTCAATTAAAAAGATCTTCTCTTCTTATGGGATGCTATCCTATCTTGTATAAGTACAAAGCCAAATTGGTCCATATTCATTCTTCGTTACTATTTGGATTTTGTCCCACTCAGGAACTTTAATCCCAGCAATGGAATTAATACCAAGAACTCCCTCCTGTTTAGAATTCAGGATCCACACACTATAGAATTAGTCATTTTGTCTACCCTATATTTATTTACTTTAGGGAAGATCGAAACCTCTCTTTTCTTTCGAATTTCGATTCAGAATGCATCATGTGAGAATCAAAATATCAATATCATAGATATGGGGCATAAAGTTTCTCCAAATGACTAACTAACCTTCAATATGAATATGAGCGGGGAGCGAGTATACGCTGAATGGACCACCCAATTTTTTTTTTTTTTTTGAATTTCACTTTGATCTTTGTTCCCATCCTACCTATATCAAAAAAGATATTTATTTCCATCCACGTCTCATTGATACTCGATCCGTTTGTGAGAAACAAAATGGAAAGGGAAAATTCTATAGAAGAATCATTAGAAATCACAAAGAAAGATTGGATCACATTGTATCCAACATTACACTCTTAAACAGAAGATTGTTAAAAAGAAGAATTTTTGTTCTGATAGAATCGGTCTGGTCTGGGACGGAAGGATTCGAACCTCCGAGTAACGGGACCAAAACCCGTTGCCTTACCGCTTGGCCACGCCCCATTTAAATTTCTATTCCACACAAATAAACACTAATAATATTGGTATTGGTTGTTCGTCAATTCCAGCCCCCTATATCTATGGAATAGGTTCTTGCTAGGATTCTACACATCTAGATGTAGAATCAAAATGAATTCATTGATCATTACATATAATTCAATTAAGATATTGTATGTAAGGTATGATTCCTTCTATTCTCATTTGGTAATTGAAGGATTTTTGATTGGGGGAGTTCAAAGAAAAAGAAAGATTTTGCAGCCTACCTTCCCTTACTTTCTTCATTTTTCCCCTTATATCAATAACCCAATAATAATGAAATTATCTCCAAGAACAAAATGTTTGTTATGCTTAATATCTTTAGTTTGATCTGTCTTAATTCTGCCCTTCATTCGAGTAGCTTTTTCTTCGCCAAATTGCCCGAAGCTTACGCTTTTTTCAATCCAATCGTAGATGTTATGCCAGTCATACCTGTGCTCTTTTTTCTCTTAGCCCTTGTTTGGCAAGCTGCTGTAAGTTTTCGATGAGATCTTTAGTCTTAGAAACATTCATGATTTATTCGATAAAAAAAAAAAAGCTATTCTAACAATTGATAAGATCAGATAATGAACCCTCGACTCAAACATGGAAATTCTTTTGGATAGCCGCGATGAATCGGAATCACCTCATTTCTTCATTCTGACCTTCTGTGGGTCAAAGACCCTATGTAGGGTTCCCACAATACCTAATTGTGGGTATGAGAGATAACTTTGTTAATGAAACAATCAGAATCTTATTACAAATGAATTCCTGAAAATTCCTTTCTTTGTTTTCTAGAAACCGCTTCATTTCTTTTCTTGGTGTCAAAACGGAATGTGTGGTACAAAAATGGAGAATCTATTCCCCTATTTCCCCCCCAAAATGATCTTGGAGATTGTGTAATGCTTACTCTCAAACTCTTCGTTTACACAGTAGTGATATTCTTTGTTTCTCTCTTCATCTTCGGGTTCCTATCTAATGATCCAGGACGTAATCCTGGACGTGATGAATAAAAAAATCAGAGGTTTTTCTTTGCTTGATTTCTGAATTTTCTTAAGATTTTCTTTCTCTATTCCATACATTTAACTATGAGAAAAAGGGGTTCGAGAGTTTTTCGAATTCGAACGGGAAATCTCAAGTGATCAGAAGGAACGGAGAGAGGGGGATTCGAACCCTCGGTACAAATAATTCGTACAACGGATTAGCAATCCGACGCTTTAGTCCACTCAGCCATCTCTCCCAATTCCAATTCAAAAAGGATAATTCATATGTGACGCGTGAAGTAAAGATTGATAAAAGTCTTTCCTTATCTTTCTTTATTCTATAGATATAGACGAGTTTTATCAATCACCACTTCCATTTAGATAAAGATACCGAAACAGATATCTCCAATAGAAAGAGTACCTCTTTGATTTCATCCGAAAAGTTTTTTTTTATTCCCCCGGCCTGGCCAGTACCTAGCCAGGCCATTCCTTGTTCCAATGAATCATAGATCAAATGATTTATTTGATTTGAAAGCAAAAATACTTGTTATTGAAACAGCAACAAGGCTATTTCCATTCCTATGATAGGGGTGCCATTTCTTACTATTCGTTGGTTTTCTTTTGATCGATTTACTTACTGCAATAAAAAACATACTTTTTCTAGTATAATAGAACTCATATATTTCTTCAAAGGACAAACTTTGTTTGAACACTTGAGTTCACAAACCAAACGAATACTATGATTTTTCACTCGATCCAATCGACCCGAATTCATAAGATTTGGCAGTTGAATGAATAGGAAAGGGAGTAGAGAAAAATGGAGATCTGGATTCTTGTACAACTCATTTTTATATTCCGACTTCAATGACTCTTTTGGTCCGGTACTCTCAGTAATGACTCCCCGATAAAAGATATAACTTGTTATTTAAACGAACCTTCTTCTCCTATTCTCCCCGTCAGAACACAACATGTCAACACTCTCATTTTCATGATTCTGATCCTATCTTGATTACGTTTCACTCCCTTGTTCGACAAACAGTCCATTCGTATACAATAATCATATTGTAGCGGGTATAGTTTAGTGGTAAAAGCGTGATTCGTTCTATTAACAAGTGAAATAGATAAGGGGTCCTTCGGTTTGATTCCTATTCTGATCAAAAACTTTATTTCTTAAAGGGGTTTAATCCCTTACTTCTCAATGCTACATTTGAGGAAAAATATACATTATCGTGATTTGTATCCAAAAGTCAAGTCAATTCGAAATTGAATAACAAAATTGGATTATGGAATTGCGAAGCATAATTTTTTTTTTTTAAGTTGGATCAACCCTTCCAGCTGAATGAGTATAAGTAAAGGATCCATGGATGAAGATACAAAAGTCTATTTCTAATCGTAACTAGATCTTCCAATTTTTTTTTTTTTTTTTTTGTAAAGGGGGAGATTGAAGCCAAATAGCTATTAAACGATGACTTTGGTTTACTAGAGCCATCGACATATTGTTTCAGCTCGGTGGAAATAAAATTCTTCTCTTCAGGATTCTCCCAAGTAGAAATAAGGAACGAAGTAATTAGAAAGATTTGTGATAATTCCCTCTTTCTAAAGGGATCATCTAGAAAGCAAGTCGTTTTGGATGCATTCAGACGGAAAGGGCTGACATAGATGTTATGGGCCGATTGTTTTTTCTTTGAATTCAGATTGACTCCCTTTTCCCATACACGGTAAATGTTTTCTTTTTTTTTTTTTAGTTTCGTTTACGTCTTAGATCTGGGAATCTATCGATCTTCCATAAAGGAGCCGAATGAAACAAAAATTTCATGTTCGGTTTTGAATTAGAGACGTTTAAAATGATAAATCGACGTCTACTATAACCCCTAGCCTTCCAAGCTAACGATGCGGGTTCGATTCCCGCTACCCGCTTCATATTAATTATTATGATACATGCATCATTGATTCGGATATGTCCCTAAAATCTTTCTTTCACATACAATCCGATTCTTTTATCCGAAAGGAGACAGGAAAGTAAGAATGTGAAAAAAAAAAATCGGAATGAAAAGCGTCCATTGTCTAACGGATAGGACAGAGGTCTTCTAAACCTTTGGTATAGGTTCAAATCCTATTGGACGCAATTTATTTCCATCTATTTTTGTAGATTGCTATGCCAAGAAACATATTTTGAATGATTCGAATCGGAAACATTTCTCAATGATTCGTCTTGCACTAAGAGGGATCAATTTCTTTATTTTTGTTCCTGAAGTAGAAACAATTCTATCTGTTCCGGAATAGCTTCCTTCAAAAGGGCTTCCGCTTCCTCGGTAAATGTCTTGGTAGAAGATATGATTTCTTGGAACTGAGGTTTATTTGTTTTTAAGTAGGTACGTAACTGAACGAGAAATTTCTTTACCTGTCCAATTTCTAACGGATCAAGATACCCATTCGCTCCAGTATAAATAGTGACTATCTGTTCTTCCACCGTGAGAGGGGCTGATTGGGATTGTTTGAGCAACTCACGTAATCGTTGACCTCTTGCCAATTGATTCTGAGTGGCTTTATCG